AAAAAATCATATTTTCATACAATATCTTAATTGAATTATATGTAATGATCAATAAATTAAGTTGAATTCTATATCTACACATACCAAAAACATAGAAAAATCCGAATACCAATCTAATCTATTCTATAGATATTTGGGCTAGAGTTGACAAACAAACAAAACCAGCAATATACTTTATTAGTATCGCATAGAAATCTAAATGGGGCGTGGCCAAGTGGTAAGGCAACGGGTTTTGGTCCCGCTATTCGGAGGTTCGAATCCTTCCGTCCCAGAACATATATATTCTTTGCCAATATAGATTGCTTTTTTAACAATGTTCTGTTTAAAATCGAAATGTTAGCTGGAATGTGATTGTTGTTTCTGATTTTTTTCTTCGATGAATCGTTTTTTTTTTTTTTTTCAAAAACTGAATCGAGATGCGTAAAGAATCCATATTCCCTATCGTGTATTCTCTACCCCCTAAATTAGCCTAATTAGATTCCATTTTCGTTTTTGTAGATTTCTTGACTTTTCGCCAAGAGGAGGTTTTTGGTAATAATTAAATTCACTAAGTCTCTTAATTCTTAATCAATGAGGTAGGCTAAAATAGAAAAAAAGGAGCAAAAACTGGACTTAATCTGGACTTGTTTGGCTTTGTGCCTAGACAGCTTGCATTTCGTAAAAATAAAAAAGACTAGGACACCCCCTTCTTTTGATTTATGCTGCATCAGTCCCCTAGAATGGGGTAGATAGGAGTTAATCAGTAATGGGAAGGCGTTCATTTCAATATCTATAAACGGTGACAATTGCTCAGTCTATTTGATCGAATTGATAGATATGAAACCCTCCCCATTCTTTGGATTTTATCAATCAGATGAAAAAAAAAGACTTATCTTTTTTCCTAAGATGATCAAAAGTTATTTTTAACTATCAAATTTTCTTGGAATAATGATGTCGAAAGGGGAACTTTCTAAATTTCGAATAAATTTAGAAAGATAAAAAGTTTTAATCATTCCTTAGAAGCTGAATCTTTCTCTCCTATTAAGTCACGTGAAGATGCAGAATCAAAAAGAATTTGTTTATTCGTCTTATGTTTATTCGTCTTATTTATTATTATTTATATAATATTATTTATATTATATAAAATATAAAATTATATAAAATATAAAAAGAAAATATAAAAAAATTATTTATTATATATAAAAATTATTTATTATATATATTAATTAACATTATAATGTTAGACAAAGTAATATTAGCGATAGGGTCTTACTAAGACTTCTTCAGAAAAATCTTTATCCACCTATATCTATAGTATTATTTATATCTATATACTATAGATATAGAAAATACTATAGATTATGTTGTTTATACATCAGCCCAACCAATGACTATTCATGATTCCATAATTGAATCAATTCCATACCGGTTCTTAGAGGAATGTTATGGTAAAACTTCGTTTGAAACGATGTGGTAGAAAGCAACGTGCGACTTGAAGGACACGATCCGTTGTGGATTTGTACATCCACCATTTTTTGTAGGAATGAAGGTGCTCTTAGCTCGACATCATTGGTTCTGTTTCACTAGAACCCCTCGTTTTTTGTTGTCTTGGAATGTAAATAGTCCATGATGGAGCTCGAGTAGAAAGTCTTAATTTATTTCTCGGGGCAAGGGTCTAGGGTTAATGCCAATCAATAAAAAAATTGAACCAACTTCGTAAATATATCTTAGGTATGGAAATCGAAAGAATACAATTCGAGCAAGTTTCAAATTAAAAAATTTATTGGAATTGATCAAACTTTTTCGATCCAAAGTGTTTCACGAGGGAATCCATCATCTTGTAGGATTCTTTCATAGAAATCGCAAAAAGGGTATGTTGCTGCCATTTTGAAAGGATTAAAAAGCACCGAAGTAATGTTTAAACCCAATGATTAAAAATAAAACAAAGATAAAGGATCCCAGAACAAGGAAACACCTTTTTAATTGTCTTAATAATTTTAATTGTCTTAATAACTGGATCAGACTGAAGAATCCGATTTTAAACGAGACAAACAAAAAAGGAGGAAAGACCGCTCAATAAATGAAATTGTCGAAAGATTTTCCTTTGAACTGTTTGAAAGTTATCCAACTTGAGTTATGAGAGTACGAATGGTTTCTTTTTCATTTTAAGGAAGAACGAAGAAAAAAAGACTTACATCTTTAATTGCTTTGATCATTTTATGGATCCAGTTGTCATTTCTTAGATAGAATTCCATAGAGAGACAAAACTTCGAATCAATCATTTTTCTCGAGCCGTACGAGGAGAAAGCTTCCTATACGTTTCTAGGGGGGGTGTTGTTCATCTACATCTATCCCAATGAGCCGTCTATCGAATCGTTGCAATTGATGTTCGATCCCGAAGAGAAGGAAAAGATCTTCAGAAAGTGGGTTTTTATGATCCGATAAAGAATCAAACTTATTTAAATGTTCCTGCTATTTTATATTTCCTTGAAAAAGGGGCTCAACCTACAGAAACTGTTCA